TTTAGGAGGTCTACAGCCATTATGTGGCATAGGGGTTACATCACGTACGAAACTTAATAGTATACCACTTCTACGAATAGCTCGTAATGCTGCATCTCTTCCGAGACCAGGACCTTTTATCATGACTTCTGCTCGTTGCATACCTTGATCTACTACTGTCCGAATAGCATTTCCTGCTGCGGTTTGAGCAGCAAATGGTGTCCCCCTTCTTGTACCATTGAATCCACAAGTACCGGCGGAGGACCAAGAAATTACCCGACCCCGTACATCTGTAACAGTCACAATGGTATTGTTGAAACTTGCTTGAACATGAATAACTCCCTTTGGTATTCTACGTGTACTTTTCCGTGAACCACTACGGGCATTCCTACGTGAACCAGTTCTTGGTATAGATTTTGCCATACTTTATCATCTCATAAATAGAAATTCGAGATATATGGATATATCCATTTCATGTCAAAACAGATCCTATTTTTTTCATTGGGTCCTTTACGTTAGAGAGCCCCTTTTCAAAAGATTATCCTTGTCTTTGTTTATGTCTCGGATTAGAACAAATTACTATAATTCGTCCCCTCCTACGGATCAGTCGACATTTTTCACAAATTTTACGAACGGAAGCCCTTATCTTCATAGTTGTCGTTCCTTAACTTAATTCTTACTCTATTTATTGGAAGAAAATAAGTTTCTTGAAATGTTGAACCTCAAATTGTATCCCCATGAAGGGAATGCTGAAGTTGAAAAACAACCTAATCATTCGAATCCTTATTGTGGCATCTATAAATTATACACCTCTGGTTGAATCATAACGACTTACTTCAATAATTAAACCTTAATGAATCCATTTTTTTGTTCTTTCATTCTAGGGAAAAGCCCTAGAAGTATCACCTAATGTAGCAGGAATGATATCAACTAACCCACCCTTTTTTCTTTTGACAAATAGGAAATTCTGGATCGAATTCGGATATCAGAAAGATTACCATATATAACATAAAATTTCTCCGCCGATTCCTTCTAGTCGAGCCTCTCGGTCTGTCATTATACCTCGAGAAGTAGAAAGAATTACAATCCCCATCCCGCCTAAAATTCTAGGAATTCGTTGATAGTTCGAATAGATTCGTAGGCCAGGCCTACTGATACGTTTTAAATTTAAAATAGTTCGATAGGGTACTTTCCTATTCCTTCTATGTCGTAGGGTTAAAACCAAAAAATATTTGTTGTTTTCCTGATGCTTCCTCACGTTTTTGATAAAACCTTCTCTTAAAAGTATTTTAACAATGTTTTCCGCGATGTTAGTGGATGCTATTTGAATCGTCCCTTTTCGATTCATGTCAGCATTTCGTATAGAGGTTATTATGTCAGCAATAGTGTCCCTACCCATGATAAACTAAAATTTGGGTTGCCTCCCATTTTTGATATAATCAACATGCTATTTTTTCTTTTTTTTTTTCTTTTTATATTTTATTTATTAAATAAAGGGATATGCGTCAGATACAACCTAATCCACTAATTAATCTATTTCATTCAAATACTATGTATAATATAACTATATTACGTATGATCTCATCTTATAATACTTCAGGTGCTAATGAAACTATTTTAGTGAAATTTAGCTGTCTCAATTCTCGGGCAATCGCACCAAAAACTCGAGTTCCTTTTGGATTTCCTTCTTGATCAATCACAACAGCAGCATTATCATCATATCGTATTATCATACCGTTGTCACGTTTAAGTTCTTTACAAGTACGTACAATTACAGCTCTGATCACTTCGGATCTTTCTAGAGGTGTGTTTGGTAATGCTTCCTTGATCACAGCAACAATAATGTCACCGATATGAGCATATCGGCGATTACTAGCTCCTATGATTCTAATACACATTAATTCTCGGGCCCCGCTGTTATCCGCTACGTTCAAATGGCTTTGAGGTTGAATCATATCATTTTTTAATCTGTTCTTTCAATGTTAATGCAAAGGGCGAAGTAAAAAAAAAAAGAAATATTGTTTGTCAAAAAGAAACCTGCAATTGTTTTTTTATCCGCAAGACTTCTTTGGTTCTACGTTCCTATTCCGAAATAAGAAATTGAGTTCGTATAGGCATTTTGGACGCCGCTATTGAAATAGCCTTTCTGGCTATATTTTCTGCTACTCCGCCCATTTCATAAAGTATTCTACCTGGTTTAACGACAGCTACCCAATATTCGGGAGATCCTTTACCCGAACCCATACGTGTTTCCGTAGGTCTTACCGTAACTGGTTTGTCTGGAAATATACGTACCCATAGTTTTCCACCACGGCGCACATTTCTTGTTATTGCTCGTCGCCCTGCTTCTATTTGTCTAGATGTGATCCAAGCGGGTTCAAGTGCCTGAAGAGCATATTTACCGAAACAAATATGATTACCTCGATAAGATATTCCTTTCATTCTTCCTCTATGTTGTTTACGAAATTTGGTTCTTTTGGGGTTATAGTTGATGGTTCTTTCTTAATTCCATCTCTACTAC